TCAATACCTATTCGGTAGATCCTTTTTTTTTCTGTGCCAGGAACCAGATTTGAACTGGTGACACGAGGATTTTCAGTCCTCTGCTCTACCAACTGAGCTATCCTGACCTTTTCTTGTGCATCATCCTAGTAGAGTATTTGTATCTATGTCAATTAAAGGGACTAAAAAATCAATAAAGTATTCCAAATTCTAAATTTGGAAATGAGGGGGGGGGGTAATCCTATGCATTGTGCATGGCTTACTTAATAATACTTAAAAATAGAGTTAATAATCGAGATTCCTTGCCGATACTATAATAAAAAAGAAATCTATTCAATGAATAGCAGCATAAGATCCATTGAGTTCTCTTCGCACTCCTTTGTGAAAGAGTAGAATGAGAAAGCTAATGAATCTTAAACCCATTGATAAAAAGAAAAAAAGAGGATAAATACTATAGTTAGTGAATAAAAGAGGGTTTGGGGATAGAGGGACTTGAACCCTCACAACTTATAAAGTCGACGGATTTTCCTTTTACTAGAAATTTCATTGTTGTCAGTATTGACATGTAGAATGGGACTCTCTCTTTATCCTCGTCCGATTAATCCACTTTTTAAAAGATCTCGAAAACTATGAATTGAAGGATTTGATTACTCAATATTCGATTGGAATGGGTTCACAATAATTCTAAAAAAATTCAGAATTTTCTATTTCATAATCATTCCTAATTTCATTCTAAAAAAGAATAAAGAACCTATATTATATTATGATATGGGTTCCGTGATTAATCGTTTGCTATGTCAGTATCTATACGTGTGTATTAGATGTATAAAGCCCTTACTTTCTCTAAATTTAGAGAGAGTTCCACTACCAACACAACGTAATCAACTCGATTCGTTAGAACAGCTTCCATTGAGTCTCTGCACCTATCCTTTTCCTTTGGATTCTAGTTCGAGAACCACTTGTTTTCTCAAAACACGGATTTGGCTCAGGATTGCCCTTTTTTAATTCCAGGGTTTCTCTGAATTTGGAAGTTACCACTTAGCAGGTTTCCATACCAAGGCTCAATACAATCAAGTCCGTAGCGTCTACCGATTTCGCCATATCCCCATTTTCCTTTTCTTTGATTGAGACCTGGATTCCTTGTGTAATTTCATCCATCTCTTAGTTTTTTTTGGAATCGTTGAATTCATTACTCGACGTAGTCTAGCAGTTCGTCTCTATTTGACAGACCCTGCTTATTGCAATTCAGAATTGAATTGATTCTATCGTTGATGTATTTGCAATTCAATCCGAATCAATATATCCCAAAGTTTTTCTCTCCCCCCCCCCCCCCCCCCCCCGCCTTTCTTTTTTAGAGTATTCAAAATCATACTATAACGCTTGATATTCATTCTTTTTTTTTTCTAATCAGAATTAGCAATTTCATTTACTATGATTCTATGTTCTCCTTAGTGAAATATTAATCATTAAATTATTAAGAAATAACAAAAAAAACAAAATATCTCAAAAAATGTCTATAATGATCGAATGAAAATGCCAAGAAATTCGCATTTTCTCTTTATTATATCTTTCATCATATATATTATTCTTTTCTATGTATTAGATTACTCATCCGAGCCATATCAAATTGAAAATATCTGAAATCAAATTCAATATAGAAATTGGAATAGATTCTATTCTATTAGAAAATAGAAAAATCAATTTGCGAATTAGAGAAATAAAAAGAAAGTTCCAAAATTTCTATAATCCTATTTAAGGATATCCTCCAGTTAAGCATATCAAGTTAACTTTATCTTTATGAAGTTCTAGTATTTTTTTCTAAGTAGAACTTCAAATTTCGAACTAGTTAATAGCTAAGATTAATAATTAAGATCTGACATTTTACGGATTTCCTATACTATACATATTTCTATTTGTTACACTATTTCTGTTATGTAAGCCCACTTAGCTCAGAGGTTAGAGCATCGCATTTGTAATGCGAGGGTCATCGGTTCAAATCCGATAGTCGGCTTTTTTCTATATCGATGTTCCATGAACAAGAATCTCTCTTTTTCTCCGAATTAAATGGAGAATCCAGGATCTATTATGTGGTTCTACCTTACAATTTTGCTAGATACAAAACAATAAAATAAATAATATATATAAAAAAAATCCAGATGTTGATGAAATTCCATTTTTTGTGGTACTTTAGTAGATTTTACTCTGTTTATCCTTTAGTTTAATTCAGTTTTAATTTTGATGTATTCCGTAATGTAAATACAATGAAATTAATTGTGTAAAATGAAATTTCAATAAAATAAACAAGGAGTCTTCATGTCCCGTTATCGAGGACCTCGTTTAAAAAAAATACGCCGTCTGGGAGCTTTACCAGGACTCACTAGAAAAACACCTAAATCCGGAAGTAATCTGAAAAAGAAATTCCATTCTGGGAAAAAAGAGCAATATCGTATTCGTCTTCAAGAAAAACAGAAATTGCGTTTTCATTATGGTCTGACAGAACGACAATTACTTAGATATGTACATATCGCTGGAAAAGCAAAAAGGTCAACAGGTCAGGTTTTACTACAATTACTTGAAATGCGTTTGGATAATATCCTTTTTCGATTGGGTATGGCTTCAACCATTCCTGGGGCCCGGCAATTAGTTAACCATAGACATATTTTAGTTAATGGTCGTATAGTCGATATACCAAGTTTTCGTTGCAAACCCCGAGATATTATTACTACGAAGGATAACCAAAGATCAAAACGTCTGATTCAAAATTCTATTGCTTCATCCGACCCGGGGAAATTGCCAAAGCATTTGACGATTGACACATTGCAATATAAAGGACTAGTTAAAAAAATCCTAGATAGGAAGTGGGTCGGTCTCAAAATAAATGAGTTGTTAGTTGTAGAATATTACTCTCGTCAGACTTGAACTTAACGAAAAAAGGAAAAGTTCATAGAATTTTCTTCCCCTTCCCCTTTCCCCGAACTAAATCGACCTAAGGCCCTTAATTCGTATTTTCCCATTCAACTAGCATAAATGGATTAACCCTAGGATCCTTTTTTCTTTTGTGTTCTTTCCTCTATGTGTATTTTACATACCACAGTAATTTACTATAAAAAATTTCTATTAAATAAAGGTATTATTGCTGGAATAAATTGTTATTTGATTTGATACATTGTGATCGTTAACGTTGATCAATTAAGAGAAACGGAAAGAGAGGGATTCGAACCCTCGGTAAACAAAAGTCTACATAGCAGTTCCAATGCTACGCCTTGAACCGCTCGGCCATCTCTCCTACATAATCTTATTATGGAAAATAAACTAAGTGAATAGCGAGTTTTCCTATTCCTGCAGTACAGGTACAACCACAACGGCTCGGGGGTTCCATGGTTCTATTGGAAAAATGCCTTTTCATCTAAGTGGAAGGATCCAGGATTTTTTTACTAGGAATTCCGCTCCCTCGAAAAGTTTTAGTTTGGGTTTTCCCCAAACCAAAGAAAAAGAGAATGGAAGAATTCTTCTTATTCCATAATAAAATAGAGGAACCCTAGAATTCTGTTTGCATAAGGTACGCTACGCCATACAATCGAAATCTAAAAAAGGGTATGAGACAATTAATGACTTTGAAAACGCGAAATAGCTGATGAGAGAAGTTATTGTTGAGAAATAGAAAAGTGGAATGAAATCCAATCTTAGTCAAATATTTCATATCTCTTCTTGTCCAAACAGAAGGAAAAGGAGACAATTTGAGCTGAGCGGAAAATCCATACCTCTCTTATCCATTTAGAGCATATGGATCGATCGATTTATAAGAATCGAATGTGTTTGTTTTTATGTTATTTTGTGAAGAAATGAAAACAATTCTATATAGAATGGGTTGGGAATTATGCCTAGATCCCGTATAAATGGAAATTTCATTGATAAGACCTCTTCAATTGTAGCCAATATTTTATTGCGAATAATTCCGACAACCTCAGGGGAAAAAAGGGCATTTACTTATTATAGAGATGGTGCGATTTGACTCTTTTTTTTTGTTTTTTTTTTAGCCCTACCTACACCTCAGTCTTACGAGAAAGAGAGGGGGTTCGCATAGAGAGAACAAAATTAGTAAAGGAAACCCACGCTTGGGGAAGGTGAGGTGAACTAACAATTCCTTCTGTCGTGTATCCTCGATTGATGCGGCCTCAGATGCTTCAATTGTAGATTTGAGTATTGAGCGAAAGGTTACACCTACAGGATAGGTTCTGTATTACAGGCCAATCCTACTCTACTAGTACCAATAGGCAGCATAGGGGAGAAAAGCACTACACCTAGAAATAGGAATCAACAAGAGAAAAACTTTGTTAGAAATTAGCCCTTTCCTGATCGGTATCAGGGCTGGGAAGAATGGTTGGGATAACAAACAACCATCAGGTTTGTACTTTGGATACCCCTATAACCATCAAAGATCGTTGAAGTGGCTAATTCCTCTAAATAGGAGGCGTTGAGAACAAAGAAATTCTTGGAGCTATCGTTTTCCTCTAGCATTAATAGAATTCATTGGTGTTAAGAAAAACCTCTTGCGGGAAGGTTGGCTAGAGATTTCTTGGAAAAATACCAGCCCCTTTCGGTTCATAATAAGATGGGACTAATTCTATTTTTATTCTATAGATTATTTCGCTTAGTACTATGTACAGAAGGGAGGAGCCGTATGAGATGAAAACCTCATGTACGGTTTTGGAACGGAGATTTTTTGAATAGAATGAACGACCGTAACGGATGTTGGCTCAATCCGAAGGAAATTATGCGGAAGCTTTGCAGAATTATTATGAAGCTACGCGACTAGAAATTGATCCCTATGATCGAAGTTATATACTCTATAATATAGGCCTTATACACACAAGCAATGGAGAGCATACAAAGGCTTTGGAATATTATTTCCGGGCACTAGAACGAAACCCCTTCTTACCGCAAGCTTTTAATAATATGGCCGTGATCTGTCATTACGTGCGACTATCTCCACTATAGAAAGAAGAAAAAAAAAGAAAGGA